ATGTCATAGTGTAACACTATATATAAAACGATTTAATTACATGTCATTACATTAAAAATGTGCATTGGCCCTCGTTTTAGGGGTTTTTCGAAAAGGCGTGCATATTAAGGGGGAGGGGGGTTTTTCCCAAAATAATGTTATTTTCTTTTCTCGACCCAGGGGTAACTATATAAATACGTTAATGCCTATATATAGATCTTTGTTGTTATGAATTCTTAGTTTTTTACATTAATTAAATAATTCTTCTTAATAATATTTAGGATTAATAAAATGTTTTTATTAATCTTATAGTTAAATTATTATTATTATATTGAATAAATTTAAAATTAATGTTCCGTTTACGGATATTTATTATTATCTGATCTTGACAAGAATAGAGTGTGAAAGTAAAAGAGTAGCACTTTTAAGAATTCGATGTTGAGTATAGTAAAATTTAAGCATTCTACCGGTCTAAAAGCCCTGGCGGCCCCAAAACCGAAGGGCTTTTAAAGACCGGTCTTGAATTGAAATAACAGGGAGGTAGATAAATCTTGATAAAATATTAATAGATCTATGCCTTACAAGGGTGCTATATGTTAAATGTAATCGATTTATGAGGATCAACCATTATATAGTTCTACAAACCATGCAAAGGGACGAATAGATATAATATTGATCGATATGATTTTATAGTGATTTAAGCATTCTTCCGGTCTAAAAGCCCTGGCGGCCCCAACACATGAAGGGCTTTTAAAGACCGGTTTTGAATGAAATGACTAGGGAGGTTGATAAATCTTGATAAAATTAATAGATCTATGCCTTACAAGGGTGCTATATGTCAAATTTAATCAATTTATGAGGATCAACCATTATATAGTTCTACAAATCATGCAAAGGTATGAATAGATATTATTATTGATCGATATGATTTTATATGTAATTATATTGTTATATTAGAAAATTAGGGGGGATAAATCATTATAGCGGAAAATCAATTTATGATTATTATACATAGCAATATATAGGCATAATAGTACATATAATACGCGTAGCAATTAAATATATATTATATTAATAGGGGAGGATTTTTAATTATTAAAAAATTGGTGTATCAGGAAGTAGTTTAATCAAAATCTTAGCTTTGGGAGCCGAGGATGTGAGTTTAACCCCTCTCTTTCCTGAATTGTTTGTTTTGGGGAGGCATTTCACCTCCAGTTTTCGGTTTACAAGACCAATACCTTAATTTTTAGGCTACCATAACATTTACAGATTTAAAATCTTATCTTCTCATCATCCAGTAAGTGGAAATAAAATAAGAAATAGTAAGAAGTACATGATAGAGGCAATTTGTCCAATAATAATAAATGGTTGTTCAACCGGTTGTCCTCCGATTCATGTTAAGATAATAGTAATTGCAACTAAGGTTCAGAATAGGATTTGGGTAATTGGTCGAAATGTTGAACTTCGTTGTTTTGATGTATGGAGTAATGGAACTAATATAAGAATGAGAATTGAGAATAAAAGAGCGAGAACCCCTCCCAATTTATTTGGGATGGATCGTAAAATAGCATAGGCAAATAAAAAATATCATTCAGGTTTAATATGTGGTGGTGTAATTAATGGGTTAGCAGGAATAAAGTTTTCTGCATCACCTAGAAGGTTGGGTAAAAAAAGGGCAAGGAGTGTTAGAAATAAGATAAGAATAAAGAATCCTAGAAGATCTTTATAAGAATAATAAGGATGAAATGAGATTTTATCTATACTAGAATTAAGTCCGGTTGGGTTATTAGAGCCTGTCTCGTGTAAAAATAGAATGTGTAGAAGCATAAGCGCAGTAATGAGAAAAGGGAATAGAAAGTGGAAAGCAAAAAAGCGTGTAAGGGTAGCATTATCTACCGAGAAGCCTCCTCAAATCCATTCAACTAGGGTACCCCCAATATATGGGAAGGCTGATAAAAGATTAGTAATTACTGTTGCTCCTCAGAATGATATTTGTCCTCAGGGTAAGACATAGCCTACGAAGGCTGTGGCTATTAATAAAACCAACAAAATAACTCCAATATTTCATGTTTCTTTATTGAGGTAGGAACCATAATAAAGTCCTCGGGCAATATGTGCATAAATACAGATGAAGAAAATAGAGGCTCCATTAGCGTGAATATTACGAATAAATCATCCATAATTTACGTCTCGACAAATATGAACAACTGATGAAAAAGCAGATGAGATGTCTGCGGTGTAATGTATAGCTAAAAATAAACCGGTAAGAATTTGAATAACTAAACAAAGTCCAAGGAGGGAACCATAGTTTCATCAAATTGAAATATTGACAGGGGTGGGAAGATCAATGACTAAATTATTAATAATTTTAATTAATGGGTGATTTTTTCGGATATTTGTGGCCATTAGGTTCTTGTAGTTGAATAACAACGGTAGTTTTTCAGATTACTAGTCTTAGTTAAAATCTAAGTAGGAATGTATGACTTATTTAATGTTAATTATAATGTTGAGTTTTATTATGGGTTTAGTAGCAGTGGCTTCAAATCCTTCTCCTTACTATGCCGCCTTAGGATTAGTAATTTCTGCTGGTGTAGGGTGTGGCTTATTAGTAAGTTCTGGGAGTTCATTTTTATCATTAGTATTATTTTTAATTTACTTGGGGGGAATATTGGTTGTATTTGCTTATACTGCGGCGCTTGTTGCAGAACCATATCCTGAGTCATGAGGGGATTGATCTGTATTTGTATATGTTATGTTCTATGTAATATGTTTAATATATATTAATAAGTATTTCGTTGGAGATTGAGGGTGAGGGTGATTTGTGGGTGATGAGATTAATGGTTTAGAGATGATTCGTGGTGATTTTAGTGGGGTAGCTTTATTATATTCTTATGGGGGAAGTTTACTTATATTAAGTGGTTGAATATTACTTTTAGCTTTATTTGTTGTGTTAGAATTAACTCGTGGGATTTCTTGGGGAACGTTGCGTACAGTCTAAATAACCATTAATGTAGTAAAAATTAATGTAAGAAAGAAAATTATGAAATAAATTTTAATAAAACCTTGTTGAGGGGATGTAGACAATTTAATTATGGATGTTTGTTGAATAAATATGTTTTTTGGACCTGTTTTTTCATTTCATGTTAAATCAATCAGATGAGTAGAGATGGTTTGGGCTCAATGAAGGTTCATTTTAGGGGATAAACGGTGAATAATGGTTGGGAAATAGCCGAGAAGATTTGAAAAGTTATGAGAAGCTATAGAGGGATTAACTTTTAATTGGTGTTTGGTTAGGTTAGTTAATTCTAAGGCTAGAAGGAGACCAATAGTTGTAACTAGTACGGCTGAGAGCTTTAGGGTAAGAGGTATTGTTATGATTTGTGTTTTGATAGGAGTTATGTTATAGGTAATAAGTAATCCAGCTAAAATACTTCCGTAAGCTAGGCGTTTAATAGGTTTAAGAACTATTATATTATTTTCGTTAATAGGTGAGAAAGAGGGAAATCGTGGTGAATTTATTAGTGTAAAGAAAATAAGTCGTAAGCTGTAGATAGCGGTGAAGGAAGTAGCTAGGAGGGTTAAGGTTAGGGCTCAGGCGTTAAGGTTCGATGTGTTTATGGCTTCAATAATAGCATCTTTTGAAAAGAAACCGGATAAGAAAGGTATACCTGTGAGAGCTAAACTACCAACTGTAAGGGCTGAAGCAGTAAATGGTATAATTTTATGAAGTCCACCTATTTTTCGAATATCTTGTTCATCATTAAGACTATGAATAATAGAACCAGAACAGAGAAATAGTATGGCTTTGAAGAAGGCATGAGTGCAAATATGAAGAAAGGCTAATTGGGGTTGATTTAGTCCAATTGTAACTATTATGAGACCTAATTGACTAGATGTGGAGAAGGCTACAATCTTCTTGATATCGTTTTGGGTAAGAGCACAAGTAGCTGTAAATAGAGTTGTTAATGCTCCTAAGCATAGGCAAGCTGATATAATTAGTTGATTATCTTGAATTAATGGATGAAGTCGGATAAGAAGAAATACACCGGCTACCACTATTGTGCTTGAGTGAAGTAGGGCAGAGACTGGCGTAGGCCCCTCCATGGCTGATGGCAGCCATGGGTGGAGGCCAAATTGTGCTGACTTTCCGGCAGCAGCTAATACTAAACCAAATAATGGTATAGTTAAATCTATATCTTTGGATAAAATAAATATTTGTTGAATCTCTCATGAATTAAAATTAGTGGCAAATCAGGCTATACTAAGAATAAGACCAATATCCCCAATGCGGTTATAAATAACTGCTTGTAGGGCTGCAGTATTAGCGTCAGCCCGGCTATATCATCAGCCAATTAAAAGGAAAGATATAATACCTACTCCTTCTCACCCAATAAAAAGTTGAAATAGATTATTGGCAGTAATAAGAATAATTATTGCTATAAGAAAAAGAAGAAGATATTTAAAGAAACGGTTATAGTTTGGGTCTATACTTATATATCAGAGTGCAAATTCTAAGATTGATCATGTTACGTATAAAGCTACTGGTGAAAAGATAATAGAATAGAGATCAAATTTAAAGCTTATATCAATATTTATTGGTCCTAAGTTAATTCAGTTCCAATTGGTGGTGATTGATTCTACACCCTGATCTAAAAAAATAAATAATGGAATTAAGCTAATAAAAAATGAGAGTTTAACGGCTATTTTAACATGTGTGGAGGCTCAATGTAGATTAGTAGTATCTTGGGGGAAGAAAATAGATACTATTAAAGGATAAAGAAGAATAATAAAGACTAATAGGAATGAGGAGTTAAAGATGATTGAGTTCATAGCTTTTGCTTGGAGTTGCACCAAGAGTTTTTGGTTCCTAAGACCAATAGATAGCTATTATCTTTCAAAAGCTAAGTGAGCCATGGAGTTGAACCATGATTGAAAGAGTTAGCAGTTCTTTTTGTCCCAGACCTCTCTTGATAAATAAAAAGATTTTAACTTTTATTTTTAGAACCACAATCTAATGTTTTAATTAAACTATAAATATAAAATGTTCATCCTAGGATAAGTTCTGGTTTAGTAATAATAAGAATTGTTGGTAGAAGATGAAGATATATTAGTAAATGTTCTCGTGTATGGGAAGGTGAGAGGAAGAGTATATGTTGTGGTGTTGGACCCCGTTGTGTTATTAAGAATATATATAATGAATAAGATGCTGTTAATAAAACACCAGTACCTGTAAGTAAAATAGTTCAATTTGATCATTTAAATAGGGAAGTAATAATAAGTAGTTCTCCTACAAGATTAGGACTAGGGGGTAAGGCTAGATTTGCTAAATTAGCTAAAAATCATGAGGTACCTATAAGTGGGAGAATAATTTGAGTACCTCGGGCTAAAAGAAGTGTTCGGCTATGAATTCGTTCATAATTTGTGTTAGCTAAACAGAAAAGTATAGAAGAAATTAAACCGTGTGCAATTATAAGGGCAGTAGCTCCAGCGAAGCTTCATGGAGTTTGAATTAGAATTGCTGCTGCTACGAGGCCTATATGACTTACTGAAGAGTAGGCAATTAAAGATTTAAGATCGGTTTGTCGTAAACAGATAGAGCTAGTTATAATAATACCTCAAATTGCTAAAATTAAGAATGGATAAGCTATTTCTTTTGTTAATGGATTAAGTATAACAATAATTCGTATTATACCATAACCTCCAAGTTTAAGGAGAACTGCGGCTAAAATTATGGAACCAGCGATAGGGGCTTCAACATGAGCTTTTGGTAATCATAAATGAACACCATAAAGAGGTATTTTTACTAGAAAAGCAATTATACAGGCAAGTCACCAAAATTTATTAGTTCAAGAATATAAATTAATAGTATTTGGGTATTGTAAAATAAGTATTGATAAGGAACCTAAATCTTTTTGTAAAGTAAGTAGTGCAATTAATAGAGGTAATGAGCCTGCAAGGGTATAAAACAAAAAGTAAATGCCTGCATTAAGGCGTTCGGTTTGGTTTCCTCATCGTGTAATAATAATAAGTGTAGGAATAAGTGTTGTTTCAAATATAACATAAAATAGGATTATTTCTGTTGCACTAAATGCTAAAATTAGGGAGGCTTGAAGAATAATTAATAAAGAAATATAAATTTGTTGTCGTTTGTGAGGTTCGGCAGTTAAATGTTTTTGGCTAGCTAAAAGTATAAGTGGGAGAAGCCAGCAGGTTAATGAAAGGAGGGGAGCTGAAAGTGGATCAATACCAAGAAAAAGGTTGGAACAATCCCAACCTATTTCAAGATCTCATTTAAATCAATATAAACTTAGTAGGGCAATTAGAAGACTGTTGGAAGTAGTTGAAGTTCACACTCACTTTTTTGGTGAAATTCATGAAATGGGTAATAATAAGGCAGTAGGAATAAGAATTTTTAACATTGTAAAAGATTAAGATTGTTAAGATGATCAGTTCCGTGTGTTCGGGTAGCGGCTACTAGTAGGGCTAGTCCTGAGCTTGCTTCACAGGCAGAAAATGTTAATAAAATTATAGGTGCTAGGGATAAAGATGGAGAATTTATTGTTAATGATCAAATGGCAATAGCGATAAATAGGGAAAGTATTATTCCTTCAAGGCAGATGAGGGCTGATAGAAGGTGAGAACGGTTAAAAGCTAGTCCTGTAAGACTAAGAACAAATGCTGATATAATTGTAAAATAGATAGGAGTCATAAGGTATTTATGGATTTTCACCATAATTTATTAAGTCGAAATTAATGGTCTTTTTTGGACTAAACACCTATTCTGCTCATTCAAGACCTCCTTGTAATCATTCATAGACTAGACCTAATGTGAGAAGAATAATAATGATTGAGGCTCAAATAATAGTGATAAACGGTGAATAAAGTTGATCTCCTCATGGAAGAGGAAGGAGTAAAGCAATTTCTAAATCAAATAAAAGGAAAAGAATTGCTACTAAGAAGAACCGTAATGAAAATGGAAGGCGTGCAGAACCTAAAGGATCAAAACCACACTCATAGGGAGATAATTTTTCATTATCTGGGTTAATGGTTGGTAATCAAAATGCGATAAATACTAAAATTAGGGAGATTAGGGCGGTTATGGTAATAGAAAATATGATGAGGTTCATTACTTCCCCTTGGATTCTAACCAAGATTAAATGATTGGAAATCATTTGTACTAGTTTATACTAGAAAAGTTTTATGAGCCTCATCAATAAATTGATACATAGAGGAATAATCATACTACATCGACAAAGTGTCAGTATCATGCGGCGGCTTCAAAGCCAAAATGGTGTTCAGATGTAAAGTGAAATAGGATTTGGCGTAATAAACAGACGAGGAGAAATGTGGTACCAATAATAACATGTAGACCATGAAATCCTGTTGCTACAAAGAATGTTGTCCCGTAAACGCCATCAGCGATGGTAAAAGGGGCTTCATAATATTCTATAGCTTGGAGGGCTGTGAAATACAAACCTAATAATACTGTAAGTGTAAGGGCTTGAATAGCTTCTTTTCGATTTCCTTCTATAATACTATGATGTGCTCAAGTTACTGTAATACCAGAAGCTAGAAGTACAGCAGTATTAAGTAATGGTACTTCAAATGGATCTAAAGGGATAATTCCTGTGGGTGGTCAACAACCACCTAATTCAGGGGTAGGTGCTAGACTAGAATGATAAAATGCTCAGAAAAATCCTAAGAAGAAAAGTACTTCTGATATAATAAATAAAATTATTCCGTAGCGTAATCCTTTTTGTACTGGTGGGGTATGATGACCTTGAAATGTTCCTTCTCGGATCACATCTCGTCATCATTGAATTATTGTTAAGGTAAGTAAAATTAATCCTAATAATAAGAGTGAAAAGGTATGAAAATGGAATCAAATGGCTAGGCCTGAGGTTATTAATAGAGCAGCAATGGCTCCAGTTAATGGTCATGGGCTTGGGTCAACTATATGATATGCGTGTGCTTGATGGGCCATTATTAAACGTTTTCTTGTAAATATAAACTTAGGAGAAGTACAAAAACATAAGCTTGAATTATAGCAACAGCTACTTCTAAAATAGTTAGTAGAAATAAGATGATGGAAGTAAGAATAGCTACTGAAGGCATAACAGTAATTAGAACAAAGGCTGCAGTTGCGATTAATTGTATTAAGAGGTGACCTGCTGTAAGGTTAGCTGTGAGCCGGACACCTAAAGCAAGAGGACGAATAAATAAACTAATAGTTTCAATAGTAATAAGAACTGGAATTAAAAGGGATGGGGTTCCTTCTGGTAAAAAATGTCCTAGTGAAATAGTTGGTTGATTAAATATACCAATTAAGACTGTTGTTAATCATAATGGCAGAGCCAAGGCTATATTTAATGAAAGTTGTGTTGTTGGTGTAAATGTATATGGGAGAAGACCTAGTAAATTAATGGTAATTAAGAAAAGTATAAGTGCTGTAAATATAATAGCTCATTTATGACCACTTACATTTAATGGTTGTATAAGTTGATATGTAAATCGATTAATAAATCATGTTTGTAAGGTAATTAAGCGATTATTGAGCCATCGATTGGATGGAGTTTGAAAGAGTATTGCTGGTATAATTATTGCTAAGGCAATAAGAGGTAAACCTAATAATGATGGACTAATAAATTGGTCAAAAAAGTTTAGGATCATGGTCAGTTTCAGGGTTCTGGCTTTTGTTTTTCAATATTTTTTAAGGTAGGATCATAATTAAACATATAGGATGTTAATTTATGTGGTAAAATAATTAGGAAAAATAATCAAGAAAACAAAAAAATTAAAAATCATGGACTTGGGTTAAGTTGTGGCATGTCATTAAGGGTGGTTGGAATCACCAATTTTTAGCTTAAAAGGCTAATGCTGAACCCTATTTAGCTTCTTAATGAAGTTTCTTCTAGTATTAATGAAGATCAGTTTTCAAAGTGTTCTAAAGGAACTGCTTCTACAACAATGGGTATAAAGCTATGATTAGCACCACAAATTTCTGAACATTGTCCATAATAGATTCCAGGTCGTGAGATGATAAAGGCTGTTTGATTTAGGCGTCCAGGAACTGCATCTATTTTTACTCCAAGTGCTGGTACTGCTCATGAATGTAGAACATCCTCTGCTGTAACTAGTACTCGGATTGGGGACTCTATTGGGACTACTATGCGGTGATCTGTTTCTAGAAGTCGAAATTGTCCTGGATTAAGATCTTCAGTTTGAACCATATAAGAGTCAAATTCTAGATTTTCATAATCTGTATATTCATAACTTCAATATCATTGGTGACCTAAAGCTTTAATTGTGATGTGTGGATCATTAATTTCATCTATTAAGTACAAGATTCGTAGTGAGGGTAAAGCAATTATAATAAGAATAATAGCTGGCAAAATAGTTCATACAATCTCAATTTCTTGTGAATCTAAAATATACTTATTAGTTAATTTAGTAGTTACTATTGCGATGATAATATAAAGAATTAAAGCGCTAATAAGGAAAACAATTATTAATGTGTGGTCATGAAAATGGAGTAATTCTTCTATAACTGGGGAGCCTGCGTCTTGGAATCCTAATTGTGATGGGTGTGCCATTAATTTAAGACTCGTGGGAATTTAACCCACAATTTTACCTCGACAAGGTAATGTAATTGTTTTACTAGAATCTTAAGAAAGTGACAGAGTGGTAATGTGGTCGGCTTGAAACCGACTTATGGGGGTTCAATCCCTTCCTTTCTTGTTAATAAGCTGGTTGTTGGACTTGTACAAAAGCTGGTTCTTCATAAGTGTGATAAGGAGGAGGACAGCCGTGAAGTCATTCTACATTAGTGTTGGGGAGTTCAATTGATAATACTTCACGTTTTGAAGCAAATGCTTCTCAAATAATAAATAATAAAATAATAACGGCAACTATAGAAATTATAGAACCAATAGATGATACTACATTCCATAAAGTATAAGCGTCTGGGTAATCTGAATAACGTCGTGGTATACCTGCTAAACCTAAGAAATGTTGAGGAAAAAAGGTTAAGTTTACTCCAATAAATATAATTAGAAATTGAATTTTTGTTCATGTGGAATGAAGTGTATACCCTGTAAATAGTGGAAATCAATGAACAAAGCCTGCTATAATAGCGAATACTGCTCCTATTGACAGGACATAATGAAAATGAGCCACTACATAATATGTATCATGGAGTACAATATCTAGAGATGAATTAGCTAAAACAACTCCTGTAAGACCACCAACTGTGAATAAAAAAATGAAACCTAAAGCTCATAAAAGAGGAGTTTCTCATTTAATTGTTCCACCATGCAGGGTAGCTAGTCAACTAAAAACTTTAACACCTGTTGGAATAGCAATAATTATTGTAGCTGATGTAAAGTATGCTCGTGTATCCACATCTATTCCAACTGTAAACATATGGTGTGCCCATACAATAAATCCTAGAAGACCAATAGCTATTATTGCTCATACTATTCCTATATATCCGAATGGTTCTTTTTTGCCTGAATAATAAGCAACTACATGTGAAATTATCCCAAACCCTGGTAAAATTAAAATATAAACTTCAGGGTGACCGAAGAATCAGAATAAGTGTTGATATAAAATAGGATCCCCTCCCCCTGCAGGGTCGAAGAAAGTTGTATTAAGATTACGATCTGTTAAAAGTATAGTGATAGCTGCTGCTAAAACTGGGAGAGCTAAAAGAAGTAGAACAGTTGTGACAAGAACTGATCACACAAATAAAGGTGTTTGGTATTGTGAAATTGCTGGTGGTTTTATATTAATAATAGTAGTAATGAAATTAATTGATGCTAAGATAGATGAGATTCCGGCTAAGTGAAGAGAAAAAATTGTTAAATCAACGGAAGCTCCTGCATGGGCAAGGTTCCCTGCTAGTGGGGGATAAACAGTTCAGCCAGTCCCTGCTCCAGCTTCAACACCGGCAGAGGCTAGAAGCAGAAGAAAAGATGGAGGCAGAAGTCAGAAGCTTATATTATTTATGCGTGGAAAAGCTATGTCTGGAGAACCAATCATTAAAGGGACAAGCCAATTACCGAAACCTCCAATTATGATTGGCATAACCATAAAGAAGATTATTACAAAGGCATGGGCTGTAACAATAACATTATAAATCTGATCATCACCTAAAAGGGTCCCAGGTTGACTCAATTCAGCTCGGATCAGAAGACTAAGACCAGTCCCAACCATCCCTGCTCAGGCACCAAAGATTAAATAAAGGGTACCAATATCTTTGTGATTAGTAGAAAATAACCAACGATTAATTGCCACAGGTAAGATGGCTGAGAGTTAAGTGGCGGCTTGTAGTCCCGTGAAGAGAGGTTCAAATCCTCTTCTTACCAAGTCCTGTAGTAAAGTTTACGTTAGATTGCAAATCTCTCAACGGAGCATAAGGTTCTCCCGGGGCTTCTTCCCGCCTCCCCGTTTTACGGCGGGAGAAGCCTAGATAAAAGTTCGCTGGATTGAACACTTAGCTGTTAATTAAGATGTTGCAGGATCAAGGCCTGTTTATCTAGAAGATTTTAGTTTAATTAAAGCATCTGGGTTGCATTCAGAATATGTGAGATAAAGTCTTGCAAGTCTTATCAGAAGTTAAGAGATTTAAACTCTTACTAAAAGCTTTGAAGGCTTTTGGTCTTGTTAACCTAAATTTCTTATTGTAGTAATATTAGTAGTGTTGGGGTTAAGGGTAAGAGTAGAAGGGATAAAGAAGTGGTTATGACAAGTAAAATATTTGTTTGAACAATCTTTGTTCGTCAGGACGAAAATGAAAAGATGGGGGCTGGTGAGAATGTTAGGGTAATTATATAACATAAGCGTAAATAAAAGAATAAACTTAATAAGGTTGCTAAAGCTATAATAGTAGCTGGAATAAATAGATCTTGTTTAGTTAATTCTTGAAGAATAAGTCATTTTGGTATAAAGCCTGAAAGTGGTGGTAAGCCTCCTAATGAAAGGAGAATTATTAGTGCTATAATTGATAGTAGGGGTGATTTAGTTATTGAAATAGAAATAGAATTAATTTTTATTGAGTTAAGTGAATTAAAAATAAGAAATATTGATGTTGTTATTATTATATAAATAATTAAATTAAGTAATGTCAATTCTGGGGTGAAGTGAATAATGGTAACTATTCAGCCTAGATGAGCAATTGATGAATATGCTAAGATTTTCCGTAGTTGAGTTTGATTTAAGCCTCCTCAACCTCCTACAATAATGGAGGCAATTCCTATAGTAATAAGAATATTTGGGTTAAGAAGAGGATAAAGTTGAAGTAAGATAGCGAATGGAGCCAGTTTTTGTCATGTGGAAAGGATTAATCCAGTAGTCAAGTTCAATCCTTGTAAAACTTCTGGTAACCAGAAATGTATTGGTACGAGTCCAATTTTTAGGGCTAAGGCTAATGTGATTAGTGTGGCGGAGGTTGGATAAATTAAATCTGTTATATTCCATTGTCCTGTTATTCAGGCATTTGTTGTTCCTGCAAATAGAAGAAGTGCAGAAGCTGTTGCTTGTGTAAGGAAGTATTTTGTTGTGGCTTCTACTGCACGTGGGTGTTGTTGATGAATTATTAGGGGAATAATAGCTATAGTATTAATTTCTAAACCTATCCAGATTAGTAATCAATGGGATCCTAAGAATGTGATTGTAGTACCAAGGCCTAGGCTAAGTATTAGTAGAGTTATTACAAGAGGATTCATTAGTAGAGGAAGGATTTTAACCAACATGGTAGGGGTATGGGCCCAAAAGCTTAATTAGCTGACTTTACTTAGGAAATAGTATAGTTGGAAGTACGTAGAGTTTTGATCTCTATGGGATAGGTTCAAGTCCTATTTTTCTAAGGAAGAGGAGTGATTTTAACATTCATATTCCACTCTATCAAAGTGGTCCTTTAATTCAGGCACTTTTCCTTATGTGAGTGGTGGTAAACTTGCTAATGAGGCTGGTAAAGTAATGTGTCATAAGATAAGAGCTAATGTAAGTGGTAGGAAGTTTTTTCATACGAGATGTATAAGTTGATCATAACGAAATCGTGGATATGAAGCACGAATTCATAAAAATAAAAGTGTTAATATAGTTGCTTTTATCATAAGACTTAGTGTTGAGATTTGAGGTAGAAGTGGATTATACGAGATTCCTAAAAAAAGAATAACGGATAAGGTATTTATTATCAAAATATTTGAGTATTCGGCTAAGAAAAATAGAGCAAATGGACCTCCTGCATACTCAATATTAAACCCTGATACTAGTTCGGATTCTCCTTCAGTAAGGTCAAATGGGGCCCGGTTAGTTTCTGCTAATGTTGAAATATACCATATTATAGCTAATGGTCATGCTGGAATTAATAATCAGATTGTTTCTTGAGTAAAATTAAATGTATGTAATGTAAAACTTCCTGTTATAATAACTAGTGATAAAAGAATTAATCCTAAAGTAACTTCATAAGAAATAGTCTGTGCTACAGCACGTAAAGCTCCTATTAAAGCATACTTTGAATTAGAGGCTCACCCTGATCCTAAGATAGTATATACAGTTAAACTGGAAATGGCTAAAATAAATAGTAACCCTAAATTAAGGTTTAAGATTGAGTGTGGTATGGGTAAAGGCATTCATATAAGAAGTGCTAATGTGAGGGCAGCGGTTGGTGTTGCTAAGAAGAGGAAATGAGAAGAATATGAAGGGCGAATTGGTTCTTTAGTAAAAAGTTTTAATCCATCAGCAATTGGTTGTAGAAGACCATATGGTCCAATCACATTAGGACCTTTACGAAGTTGTATATAACCTAAGATTTTACGTTCTACTAGGGTAAGAAATGCTGTGGCTAATAGAACTGGAATAATATAGGTAAGGGGATGAATAATATAAATAAGAATCATATTTATCATAGTTAGGGAGAGGAATTGAACCTCTGGATTAAAGAGTTTAGGTCTTTTGCACTTACCAGGCTCTGCCACCCTAACTAACTATAATCTTTAGCAGATTATTGACCCCTCTTACCTGTTTTAGTTTATTTCAACAGATGAGGGAGAAGCGTGCCTGTAGCATAGGCTTCATTTTCCCGGTCCTTTCGTACTAGGAAAAATATCTACATAGATAGAAACTGACCTGGATTACTCCGGTCTGAACTCAGATCACGTAGGACTATTAATCGTTGAACAAACGAACCCTTAATAGCGGTTGCACCATTAGGATGTCCTGATCCAACATCGAGGTCGTAAACCCTTTCGGCGATATGGGCTCTTAGAAAGGATTGCGCTGTTATCCCTAGGGTAACTTGGTTCATTGATCAGAAATATTAAATCCTGGATCATTATTCGTTAGATATTCTATAAATCAGAACTGTCGTTCAAATTTTTAAGTAAATACTCAATCGATGAGGAGGTTCTTTTTTACTCCTCGGTCGCCCCAACCGAAAACATTAAGATACATCATTATTAGTAAAGTTAAGTCCTTGGATTAACATTATATAAAATAATAGCTTAAGTGTTTAAAGCTCCATAGGGTCTTCTCGTCTTATGGTTTTATTCCCGCTTCTGCACGGGAAGATCAATTTCATTGATTAGAAAATAGAGACAGTTAGACTCTCGTGATGCCTTTCATACAGGTCTTTAATTAAAAGACAAGTGATTACGCTACCTTCGCACGGTCAAAATACCGCGGCCGTTAAAACAATGTCACAGGGCAGGCGGGACCTCTTATACAGTATTTGCAAGAGGCGATGTTTTTGGTAAACAGGCGGAGTCTATGTTTGCCGAGTTCCTTTATTTTCTTTAAATCTTTCCTTAAAACACTCCTGTGTAGGGTTAACGATAAGGTAAATGTGTTTTTCTAGTCTTTTATTATTAATATTATTACCTCAGGGTGGTATCGGTTAATAATCAGTGATTTAATTCTTTCTGACTTACACTGGTGTTTTGGAGAGGTTAATCCTCTAATTACTCATTTTAGTATAAGTTCTTTTATTGTTTAAATAAAAAAACCCAATATTGGTTAGGGGGTTGTGAGGTTATATCTAAATTATAGGAGAATTAAGGCTGGAGCTATGACGCTTGCTTATCAGATGGCTGCTTTTAAGCCTACTGGGGCTAGTTCCTTACATAATATGATCATTACCCACCTAATAAAGTTGTTTCTTAATTCAAAAGAGTTGTACCTCTTTTGAATAACTAATAATTTTTACAAGTTTTCTTATTAAGAAATCTAATTTGATATATTGAATAATTATTGCAGAATTTAAGTTCTTTTTTTGGGTAACCAGCTATCACTAGGCTCGGTAGGCTTTTTACCTCTACTTGGGAGTCGCCCCACTCTTTTGCCACAGAGACGGGTTAGCTCTAGTATGCTGCTCCGAAGTAGCTCGTCTAGTTTCGGGGAGATGGACTTAAGGTCTTTTTGCCCATTTGTTCTCACTAAATCATGATGCAAAAGGTACAGGGTTAAATCTTTGCTTTTTATTACTTTAATGATTTGTTTCATTTCTCTTTCAGCTTTCCCTTGCGGTACTATCTCTATAGCGCTAAATATATCTGTTCTATCACCTATACTAAGATTATAAAAATGTTTTAAGTATAAAATATTAATATAATTTATTAATAATATTGTAATTAATTAATGGTAGTTAGGCTAGTTTTAAGGTTCAAGATAACTCGAATTGCACGGGTATTTCCTCGGTGTAAGGGAGGTGCTTTACTAATTTAGCTATATTTTGATTATTCTAAGTACACTTTCCAGTACACTTACCATGTTACGACTTGCCTCCTCTTGTAAACAAGACTATTTATAAAAGGAAAAGATTGAAATTGAGGAGAGTGACGGGCGGTGTGTGCGCGCCTCAGAGCCATTTTCAGAAAAATATCCTAAGTTTTTCTTACTACTAAATCCACCTTATAAATAGTTTTTCATCTTATTGTCCGTATTTTCTTAAAAGAGAATGTAGCCCATTTCTTTCCACTTCATTCGCTACACCTCGACCTGACGTTTTGGAGAAGTCCATTATGCTTACTTTTATACCCTCATGGGGTGAGCTGACGACGGCGGTATATAGGCGGTAAAGGCAAGAAGTGGTAAGGTTTAACGTGGATTATCGGTTATAGAACAGGCTCCTCTAGGGGGGTCTGAGGCACCGCCAAGTCCTTTGGGTTTTAAGCTAGCGCTTGTAGTACTCAGGCGGATTAAGGTAAAGTAATAGGGTAATTCTATTTAAGGTTAAGCATAGTAGGGTATCTAATCCTAGTTTGTGTCTTAACTATCGTGAGTTCAAAAGTTCTTATTAAATAAAGTCACTTTCGTTGGTGTATTATTCTTTTTATGAGAGCGTATAACAGCTTTATAAAATTATAACTTTAGTGATTTTTAGTATTTTCTAATCACCCTTTACGCCGTAAAATATTAATATGAGTTACTCGTATAACCGCGGTGGCTGGCACGAGATTAACCAACCCTTTTGACTATAACTGGTTCAAGCTTGCGCTTATTATTCAATGTTTATCACTGCTGAATTCCCTTGGGGGTGTGGCTAGGCGAGGTGTCATGGGTCATACACAATGTATATGCCTGATACCAACTCCTAAACAAATAATAGTATGATTAGGGTGTTCTCACTAGTATGCAGAAACTTGCATGTGTAAATTTAGTCAAAATTAATACTGAGGCCAGGACCAAACCTTCACTGCTTGTGAAAGTTTTTAAAATTTATCTTAGCATTTTCAGTGCTATGCTTTGAATTAAGCTACACTAGC